GTTTTGTCGTTATAGAACATGGGATTCTATGGGAGCAATGATAAATAGGTACGAATAGAACAAGAGAAGGGGGAAATAAAAAAAGAGTCGAGAAAGGTTATACAAAGCTATATACGAGTCACCACCCCCCCTTATTTTTGGATTGACTTATTTGTATTTACTTAATTGATTTTTATTTGATTAGACCGAAGTTCCTTTAAAACCTCTGCTTTCTTTAAAATAGCATGAACAGTTCCTGTAGGTTGAGCACCTTTTTCAAGGAAGTATAGAATAGCAGGAACATTTAAATAAGTTTGATTCTTTATCGGATCATAAAACCCCACTTTCCGAAGATCTCTTCCTTCTCTTCGAGATCGAACATCAATTGCAACGATTCGATAGACGGCTCATTGGGATAGATGTAGATAAACAATACCCCCCCTAGAAACGTATAGGAAGTTTTCTCCTCGTACGGCTCGAGCAAAAATGATTCGAAGTTATATCGATCGATGTATAGAATTAGAGTATAGAATTCTATTGGCAAATGGGTCCATAAAATCATCAAATCAATTAGACTATGATTTACGTTCTTTTTTTTCTTCTTCGTTCCTAAAAAAGGAAAAAATCATTTGTACTCATAACTCAAGTTGGATAACTTTTCACTTTTTAATAGCTCAAAGAAAAATAGTTAGGCATTTATTGAGTGGTCTTTAACCCCCTTTTTGTTTGTCTCATTTAAAACCTATTTGGATTCTTCATTCTGATCCAGTTATTGAGACAATTGAAAGGGTGTTTCCTTGTTCTGGGATCCTTTAGCTTTGTTTTGAATCATTGGGTTTAGACATTACTTCGGTGATCCTTAATCCTTTCAAAAGGGCAGCAACATACCTTTTTTTTGATTTCTTTCTATTAAAGTAAAGAATCATACGAAGAGGGGATTCCCGCGTGATACATTTTGTATCGAAAGAGTTTTATGAATTCCAACAAATTCAATTTTATTTTTGGATTGGAAACTTACTCAAATTGGATCCTCTCGAATTCGATCCTTTCGATTTCTATATCGAAGATATACTTACGAAGTTGTTCCAATTTATTGATTGGCATTAACCCTAGATCCTTGCTCCCGAGAAATGAATCAAAACTTTCTACTCGAGCTCCATCATGTACTAGTTACATTACAACCCAAGAAAAAAGAGGGGTTCTAGTGGAACAGAACAAACGATGTCGAGCCAAGAGCACCTTCATTCCTATATAAAATGGTGGATGTAAGAATCCACAAGGGATCGTGTCCTTCAAGTCGCACGTTGCTTTCTACCACATCGTTTCAAACGAAGTTTTACCATAACATTCCTCTAATTTCGAGCCGGTATGGAAATGATTCAATCATGGAATCATGAATAGTCATTGGTTCAGTCGGTATATAGTAATCTACACTTTTATTCTTCTATATGGATGGGTAGATATTTTTCAGAAAAAAATCTCAACAAGAATTCAAAGTTTATTGTATGAATGCAACATTTCTTTTAAATAAAAAAAGAAGATAACTAACAACGACTAAATGAGTTCTTTTTGTGTTTAAGTGACTCAGATTTACCAATCTCACACTTTTTCGAGTACTAAAGATTCAACTCAAAAGGAATCATTAAAAATAGTTCAAAAAAATTAGAATTGAATAGAATTGAAAAAGTTTCCGACTTTGATATCATTATTTAAATTTAGAATAAGGACCGCACATAAGAGAGATTTCTCTCTCTTTCTTTTCGAATTGAATCATGAATGATTTAAGGCGGGTAGATCGAACACTAGAGCCAATTTCTTTTTTTTTCGTAAGATGGATAAAAAAGACTGATGGAAGGGAAGATCTCGGTCCTTATTCTTTCATCTAATTGAGAAAATAAAGAATCGAAAAAATAATAGGGGTTTGTCATATCTATTGGATAGATAGACTGAACAATTGTGACTGTTATGGATATTCTATGTTAAATATTTTGAAAATGTAAGGTAAGGGATCAGAAATCTTTGTCACAAAAATCAACGTTGTCACTGAAATAAAAAAAAACGATAACAATACATATAACCTAAGCATTTCCTCATTTTATACGCATTTTCATATTTTGTTTGAATAGTAATCTTTCTGTAATCTTGTCATAAAGGAAAATGGAGGAATCACCCTTGCCGGAATTGAATATGGATTCATAATTATTCATTAGAACCAAACAGGAAATACCTAAAATCAAAGAAAATACGTCAATTCCATATGTAACTTGATTGTTTGTTAATGAGATTCGGACAAACACAGATATTCAAATTAATACCTTCCGTTACTGATTAACTCCTAGTTACTTCCCGAATTCTATTCGGATGATGAGTCAAAAATAAAAAAAAGATCCTCTTTTACCAGATGCTAACTCTCTTGTCTAGGTACAAAGACAAACAAGTTCAGATTAAGTCCTTGCTCCTATTTTTTTTTACCCTAACCCAGTTTTAAGAGACTTAATCCCCATTGATTGATGATTGAATTCAATCAGTACCAAGAACTCCCTCTTTTTTCGAATCCAAGAGACCCTTAGAATGCAGGGATTGACAGAGAATTCATAATCGGGCTGCCCCTTAGGGATAGAGAATAAGAGTAAGAGATAGGGAATATAGGTGCTTTTCTTTCCCATTTTGATTCAAAATGTCTCATTGAAAATGAAATTAAAATAAATATGTAAATATGGGACGTAAAGTTTTTCTAAGTAACTAACTTCCTTCAATATGGAGATGAAGTGAATGCACATATGATGAAAAGCCCGTCCAGCTTTTTTGAAGTCAAACTCTTGTGATCGATGTTCCCCCATCTTACCTGGATCACAAATAGATTCAATTCTATTTACGTGTCATTTAAACTGGATTCAATTCAGTTTGTGACAAAAGGCTATGATTCTTTTCGGAATCATTAAAAATCAGAAACAAGAATCACATTCTATCCAAAACACAATCTTTATTCTGATAGAATGGATATGCTCTGGGACGGAAGGATTCGAACCTCCGAATAGCGGGACCAAAACCCGTTGCCTTACCACTTGGCCACGCCCCATTTCGATTTCTATTCAACACTAATAAAGACTAATATTGGTATTGGTTTTTCGTCAATTCCAGCCCAAATATTTATAGAATCAATTAGATTGTTGATAGGATTTTGACACGTGTAGATGTAGAATTAAACTGAATTTATTGATCATTCCATATAATTCAATTAAGATATTGTATGAAAGTATGATTTCTTCTATTCTCCTTTGAGAACTAGAGGATTTTTGATTGGATAAGTTCAAAGAAAAAGAAGAAGGGTTTTTGGTCTACCTTACTTTCTTTATTTTTCCTTATATCAATAACTCAATCAAAATGCAATTATCTCCAAGAACAAAATGTCTCTTATGCTTAATATTTTTAGTTTAATCGGGATCTGTCTTAATTCTGCCCTTTATTCGAGTAGTTTTTTCTTCGCCAAATTGCCCGAGGCTTATGCGTTTTTGAATCCAATCGTAAATGTTATGCCAGTCATACCTCTGCTCTTTTTTCTATTAGCCTTTGTTTGGCAAGCTGCTGTAAGTTTTCGATGAGATCTTTAATACTATCCTAGAAAATTAATGATTTAGTCGATAAAAAATTATAACAATTGATAAGATCAGATAAGTTTTACAGTATGAACCTTGATTGAAACATTGAAATTCTTGGAGAGCTGCAATAAATATGGATCACTCCATTTCCCCATTCGAACCTTTTTACAGCGAAAGGCCCTAATGAATGTGAAAGGGCCTATATAGGGTTAGGGTTCCTCACAATATCTAATTTGTGGGTATGAAAGAAAATTTTGGTAATAGAGGATCTATTCTCTTTTTTTTTTTTCAAAAAATGATCTTGGAGATTGTGTAATGCTTACTCTCAAACTCTTTGTTTACACAGTAGTAATATTCTTTGTTTCTCTTTTCATCTTCGGATTCCTATCTAATGATCCAGGACGTAATCCTGGGCGTGAAGAATAAAAAGGGGGTCTTTTTCGTTTTTTTACTTTATACTTGATTTTTCCCAAATTTCTTAGGATTTTATTTATCTATTCCACACGTTTAACTATTTAACTAAGGGTTTGCGAAATTTGAAAGAGAAAGTAAATATGAAGCCATCAACGGAAAGAGAGGGATTCGAACCCTCGGTACGAATAACTCGTACAACGGATTAGCAATCCGACGCTTTAGTCCACTCAGCCATCTCTCCCAATTCAAAAAAAGATAATTACTATGTTACATTACACATAAAGTAAAGATTGATAAAAGTCTTTCTCTCTCTCTTTCCTTTTATTCTATAGATCTATATAACTTTTATATAACTTTTATCAGTAATCCCATTTTGATAAAGTAAGGGCTCTAAAAATCTAATAAAATAAAGAAAAAAAATAACGAAAAATAAAAAGAAAGAAGACCCCCTTGCTTTCATTTTATTTTGTCCGAAAGGCGTTTTTATTCCCATGGCCTGGCCTGGTCAGTACCTAGCCGGGCCCCTTTTTTGATTCAACGAATCATAGAAAAAATAAATGATTTATCTGATTTATTTCAAAACAAAAATACTTGCTATTAAAACAACAACAAAAAGAAAAAGGACTATTTCCATTCTTATTTTATAAAATCTAGAAAATCAAAGTGTCATTTCGTATTATTCTTTTTTCCTTTTTACTTTACTGAAATAAAACGGAAATTGAAATAAAGAGAAAAAAGGAAACTATGGATTCTTACACAATGCATTTTTATGTTAGGATTTCGGCGGTTTTGTGGAGCCGTATCTATCAAAATTCCGCCAGAAAAAGAGCAAAAGAAAGGATAACACTTGTTATTTCGTTATTGAAATGAACCCTCTTTTCCTAATCTCATTAAGTCCCCCATGAAAAAGGCTAAGACTCTCATTTTCATGATTCTTTTATGATCCTATCTTGATTACGTCCAATTCCCCTGTTCGACAAAAAGTCCATTTATATACAATAATCGCAT